TCGTTGCAGTCATTATAGGAAAGTCTAGGCACTTAGGGCATATCCTATTTGAAGGAGGATGGAATTCAAATCAGATAAGGAATCTTTCCTTCTATTGATTTGATGGAAATTCTTTTTTCTTTTCCTGTTTCTATGATTTTCGATAAATGAGCCATGCTAATGCTTTTATCTCTATTCTATGGCGCAAGCGAGCCTCGAGTCTATAAACAAGTACTAATAAGGAAAAGAAAACTATACTAAAGGAAACATAGGATATCCATCCTAAAATCTAAAAAAAAAAAAAGACATATATATTAGTAGGGCTATACGGATTCGAACCGTAGACCTTCTCGGTAAAACAGATCAAACGGATTATTATCGAAATGATTTGAACTGTTTCAAAGACCCAACATGCATTTTTGTGCATTGGGCTCTTTCATCAACTGATGTAAAGATCAGTTAATCCGCCATAGTTTTTCTTTACGGAAAGATAATAAGATGGCTCCCTGTGCTCTGATTGATTATTTGTATTATGATCTATCTAGGAGCAATACCAAAGTGTTTCAAAGGAGGATTACTTTGACTTAGGTCTGCCTCCGGCCTAAATTAAATCAAACTAAGTGAAATGGAGTCTCTATCGTTCCGCTCCAAGAGTTGACTATGAGACTTCATACACCTTAAAGTTCATAGAACGAAAAGAATTTTTTTGGAGGCCCTTATCCTCTTATGCCTAGCATTGAGTGGGCTGGATATTTACCTTATCAACTAGCAAATCAATAGGGGTTCTATTTGATTAGGCACCAGAATTGGCACCTGAATCGGACTGAACCGACTGTTTGTCAGGCTACTGTTCTCCTATTCTCTCGAATCCATGAAGTAAGACATTGATTTTGCAATAAGGTCAATTATGTTCATTGCATAATAAGTTCCCTTGAAAAGCATTGGCGCACGTGTAAGCGAGTTGCTCTACCGAACTGAGCTATAGCCCTTGTCAGAGATATCTTAACATATAGATAATTTCTTGTCAAGATGAATATTCTCTAATGCCGTAGGATATCCCTTTTATCTATTTACTATATACCATACCAATAACGGAATACCAATAATAGAGCGGTATTGCTTATAAAAAGCATTCGATCTATAATCGATCGAAGTAATGTGACTTCTTTTGTGATGATAAATTGCCTACTTAACTCAGTGGTTAGAGTACTGCTTTCATACGGCGGGAGTCATTGGTTCAAATCCAATAGTAGGTAGGTAGGTAGAAAAATTACTAGATAGCATTGGACTTACTTCGCTATCTAATAACTTTTTCTACCCTTCTTTTCTTTTTCTTTGTATCAACGAAACCTTTGGATTGTCTTCAATTGGATGGGGGAATCCAATTGATAGCCTCGACTCGTATCCTAGCCCGTTTGAGAGCTAGCTTTGCTTCAACCAATTCTTTCGTACCCTCAGCTCTACTCAAGTTAGCTTCGGCTATTTCAAGTGCCTGTTGAGCTTCTTCTGGATCAATGTCACTACCCAGTTCTGCATCATTTCCTAAAATGATGATCTCATTATTAACTATTCTCGCAAAACCACTCCACAGAACCGCCGTTAACCATTGGTCGTTGAGGAGGCGTATTCTCAAAGGACCCATATCTATAGCTGTGTTAATGGGGGCGTGGTTTGGTAATACACCAATTTGGCCACTATTAGTAGATAAAATGATTTCTTTCACTTCACAATCCCAAATAATTCGTTTAGGAGTTAGTACATAAAGATTTAATTTCATTTCTTCAATTTGTTCTCCTCTTCTAAGTTTATAGCTTTCGTGCTAGCTTCATCGATGTTCCCCACCAAATAAAAAGCCTGTTCGGGTAGGCCATCTAATTCTCCGGAAAGGATTAGTTGAAACCCCCTAATTGTTTCTGCAAGACTAACATACTTTCCTGGGGAACCGGTAAAAACTTCTGCCACAAAGAACGGTTGTGATAAGAACCGCTCAATTTTTCGTGCTCTTGCTACAGTTAAACGATCCTCCTCCGATAATTCATCTAACCCAAGAATAGCAATAATGTCCTGAAGTTCCTTGTAACGCTGTAAAGTTTCCTTAACTCTTTGCGCAGTTTCATAATGGTCCTTGCCAACGATCCGAGGCTGTAACATAGTTGAGGTTGAATCTAAAGGATCGACTGCGGGATAAATACCCTTGGAAGCTAATCCTCTGGAAAGGACGGTAGTAGCGTCCAAATGTGCAAATGTTGTGGCAGGAGCAGGGTCGGTTAAATCATCCGCAGGTACATAAACTGCTTGGATCGAAGTTATCGATCCCTTGTTGGTAGAAGCAATTCTTTCTTGCAAAGAACCCATTTCTGTACTAAGGGTAGGTTGATAACCCACTGCGGAGGGCATTCTCCCTAATAAGGCGGATACCTCCGATCCTGCTTGAACAAAACGAAAGATATTATCGATGAATAAAAGCACGTCTTGCTTATTAACATCTCGGAAATATTCCGCCATAGTTAGGGCAGTTAAACCAACTCTCATACGAGCTCCCGGCGGTTCATTCATTTGGCCATAGACTAGAGCTACTTTTGATTCCTCAATATTTTTTTCATTAATTACTCCAGATTCCTTCATTTCCATATAAAGATCATTTCCTTCACGAGTCCGTTCCCCTACTCCCCCAAATACGGATACGCCTCCATGAGCTTTAGCAATGTTATTGATTAATTCCATGATGAGTACTGTTTTACCTACTCCTGCCCCCCCAAATAGTCCGATTTTTCCTCCACGCCGATAAGGAGCTAAAAGATCAACCACCTTAATACCTGTTTCAAAGATAGATAATTTCGTATCTAACTCAATAAAGGCAGGCGCGGATCTATGAATAGGGAATGTTGCACTAGTATCTACAGGGCCCAAATTGTCAATAGGCTCCCCAAGAACGTTAAAAATTCGTCCGAGAGTAGCTCCACCGACCGGAACACTAAGAGGAGCTCCTGTGTCAATCACTTCCATTCCTCTCATCAAGCCGTCTGTAGCACTCATAGCTACAGCTCTAACTCGATTATTTCCTAATAATTGTTGTACCTCACAAGTCACATTAATTTGCTTATCGGCAGTGTCTCGGCTCTTAACTATCAAAGCGTTATAAATATAAGGCAACTTGCCTGGGGGAAAAGTTATATCTAGCACGGGTCCAATAATTTGATCAATACGCCCTGCACTTTTTTCTTCAATTGTGGAAACCCCGGGACGCGAAGTAGTAGGATTGGTTCTCATAATTATCACATAATTATCAAAAAAAGGAATTTGTCGAAATTTTTCGTTTTTTTTTCTTGTTGAATAATGCCAAATCAAAAAAATATCCCAAAATCCAAAAGTTAAAAGGAAATGAATTAGTTAATTCAATAAAAAAGAAAAGGGGGCTAGCACTTGATTTCGTTGCCTAAGCGAATCCCATTCACTCATTTACTCATGGAATGAGTCCGTTGGAAAGTTCAATCAATCTTTTTTTCATAGACATTTTTCCTTTTGTCAAGGATCTTTGCCTACTCTACTTTCCTGTCTAGGACTTCGATATACAAAATATATACTACTGTGAAGCATAGATTGCTGTCAACAGAGAATTTTCTTAGTATTTAGGTATTTAGATTCAAAATAAGAAAGGGGCCTATTAAGATAAGAACTTATAAAATTTTTAAATAAGGATTAAGGGATTGGTTTGGGTTGCGCTATATCTATCAAAGAGTATACAATAATGATGGATTTGGTGAATCAAATCTATGGTTTAATAATGAACCATGTTAACTTACCATAACAACAACTCAATTCCTATCGAATTCCTATAGGATAGAACGTACACAGGGTGTACCCATTATATATGAATGAAACATATTCATTAACTTAAGCATACTCCCTTTTTTATTTAATGAGTTGATATTAATTTAATATCTTTTTTTTTAAGATTTTTGCAAAGGTTTAATTTACACTTAATCTATATCGAGTAGACCCTGTCGTTGTGAGAATTCTTAATTCATGAGTTGTAGGGAGGGACTTATGTCACCACAAACAGAAACTAAAGCAGGTGTTGGATTTCAAGCTGGTGTTAAAGATTATAAATTGACTTACTACACCCCGGAATACGAAACCAAGGATACTGATATCTTGGCAGCATTCCGAGTAACTCCTCAGCCCGGGGTTCCGCCTGAAGAAGCAGGGGCTGCAGTGGCTGCGGAATCTTCTACTGGTACATGGACAACTGTTTGGACTGATGGACTTACCAGTCTTGATCGTTACAAAGGACGATGCTATCACATCGAACCCGTTCCTGGGGAAGAGGATCAATATATCTGTTATATAGCTTATCCATTAGATCTATTTGAAGAGGGTTCTGTTACTAACATGTTTACTTCCATTGTGGGTAACGTATTTGGTTTCAAAGCCCTACGTGCTCTACGTTTGGAGGATCTACGAATTCCTCCTGCTTACGCAAAAACTTTCCACGGTCCGCCTCATGGTATCCAAGTTGAAAGGGATAAGTTGAACAAGTATGGTCGTCCTTTATTGGGATGTACTATTAAACCAAAATTGGGATTATCCGCAAAAAATTATGGTAGAGCATGTTATGAGTGTCTACGCGGTGGACTTGATTTTACCAAAGATGATGAAAACGTAAACTCACAACCATTTATGCGCTGGAGAGACCGTTTTGTCTTTGTTGCCGAAGCAATTTATAAAGCACAAGCAGAAACCGGCGAAATCAAGGGGCATTACTTGAATGCGACTGCAGGTACATGCGAAGAAATGATGAAGAGAGCTGTATTTGCGAGGGAATTAGGGGTTCCGATTATAATGCATGACTACTTAACTGGAGGATTCACCGCAAATACTAGTTTGTCTAATTTTTGCCGCGACAACGGCCTACTTCTTCACATTCACCGAGCAATGCATGCAGTTATTGATAGACAGAAAAATCATGGTATACATTTCCGTGTATTAGCTAAAGCATTGCGTATGTCTGGGGGAGATCATATCCACTCCGGTACAGTAGTAGGTAAGTTAGAAGGGGAACGCGAAATGACTTTAGGTTTTGTTGATTTATTGCGCGATGATTATATTGAAAAAGATCGTTCTCGCGGTATCTTTTTCACCCAGGACTGGGTATCCATGCCAGGTGTTATACCGGTGGCTTCAGGGGGTATTCATGTTTGGCATATGCCAGCTCTGACCGAAATCTTTGGAGACGATTCCGTATTACAATTTGGTGGAGGAACTTTAGGACATCCTTGGGGGAATGCACCAGGTGCAGCAGCTAATCGGGTGGCTTTAGAAGCCTGTGTACAAGCTCGTAACGAAGGGCGCGATCTTGCTCGTGAAGGTAATGAAATTATCCGAGCAGCTTGCAAATGGAGTCCTGAACTAGCTGCAGCTTGTGAAGTATGGAAAGCGATCACATTCGACTTCAAGCCGGTAGATACCATCGATTAAGTAGATAAAACTAGATATAAAGATAAAGAAGATCTAATACGAAATGCAGTAATTCTTCTTTAATCTTTTAATTGATTGCAATTAAATTCGGCTCGATCTTTTTTACAAAAAGATCGAGCCGAATTTAAATATATCTTGATACGATCATGAGACTTGACAAATCGAGATTCTTCTATTCTATATATCTAGAATATAGAAAGGTATAATACAATAAACAAATACAAATCAAAATATAGTATTATCATACGATAATGGAATCAAATACGCAGTATTTACAGAAAAGAGTCTTCGTTTATTGGGAAAGAATCAATATACTTTTAATGTCGAATCGGGATTCACTAAGACAGAAATAAAGCATTGGGTCGAGCTCTTCTTTGGTGTTAAGGTAGTAGCTGTGAATAGCCATCGACTACCCGGAAAGGGTAGAAGAATGGGACCTATTCTGGGACATACAATGCATTACAGACGTATGATCATTACCCTTCAACTGGATATTCTATTCCACTTCTACTTTTAAAATGAAAGGGTATTCTGAAAGAGGTATTTCTTTCATTTTATCGCTTTCTTTTGAATCCAATTTCAAGTTGGATTCAAAAGATAGAAAGGCCATGAGAATGGAAAAAGAAAAATTAAATTATCCATTCCATTCATTTTTTTATAGATATAGAATACTAAAGAATACTAACTAAAGTATTCTATAAAAAATCTTTATTTTCTAAACTCAAAAATACAATAGTCAATATTCCTTATAATAGATATACTTAATTATATCATAAGAATCTTAAGATATATTTTGAATAGATAGAAATAGTAAATTGGAATTGAGACACCTATTCTATGACAGATTTAAACTTACCCTCTATTTTCGTGCCTTTAGTAGGCTTAGTATTTCCGGCAATTGCAATGGCTTCTTTATTTCTTTATGTGCAGAAAAATAAGATTGTCTAGAACCGACGGGGCCTAATTTGCTCAATGTATTTCCAGGATCATAATATAGATATTTTTTAGTGTAAGTAATATATTAATATGATAGGGTATGTAGCTCTTTCTACACACAAATGAAAAACGTCTATGGATGCAGATATAGGCTACGAGCATAAATGCATACATATGCGTAGCCGAGTATAGCGAGTTTTTTTAAGCGGATCCAGGAATTTTTTTTTGAATAGAAAGTCAATGTATCTAACCAATTATTTCACAGGAGTCCTAGCTATTATTTCACAGGAGTCCTGGCTGCTGAAGGTGATTTCAGAATCAAAACAAAAAAAGTAAAGTCAAAATCATTTAGCTTATTCTCTCAATTTCAATTAACCACTGCTGTATTTAGTATATCTAATATGAATTGGCGATCAGAACACATATGGATAGAACTTCTAAAGGGTTCTCGAAAAAGAGGTAATTTTTTCTGGGCCTGTATTCTTTTTCTAGGTTCATTAGGATTCTTAGCGGTTGGAACTTCCAGTTATCTTGGTAAGAATATGATATCCCTACTTCCATCTCAACAAATTCTTTTTTTTCCACAGGGGGTCGTGATGTCTTTCTACGGAATCGCGGGCCTATTCATTAGCTCCTATTTGTGGTGCACTATTTTGTGGAATGTAGGCAGTGGTTATGACCGATTTGATAGAAAAGAGGGAATAGTGTGCATTTTTCGTTGGGGATTCCCTGGAATAAAACGTCGCATCTTCCTTCGATTCCTTGTGCGGGATATCCAATCAATTAGAATTCAGATTAAAGAGGGTCTTTATCCTCGTCGTATCCTTTATATGGAAATACGTGGCCAGGGGGTCATTCCCTTGACTCGTACTGATGAGAAGTTTTTTACTCCACGAGAAATGGAACAAAAAGCTGCCGAATTGGCCTATTTCTTGCGCGTACCAATTGAAGTATTTTGAGTACCAATTGCAATTTTTTAAAATTGTAAGGGTATTTTAGAGTATTTATCTAAAGGAAGGAACAACCGAAGATAAGAGAAAATTGTTTCGAATTTGTTTTGTCCAAGTGAGATTTTGTTTTGTCCAAGTGAGATATATGGCATAATATTCTTCCCTTTTCATATGAAGGGAAGGGGCTTTTTTTTTTATTCTATTTCTCTATTCCACTTCATTTAGATCTAAGAAAGAACCCAATATAATGAAATGAAATTCTACTAGTATACAAAAAGAGAAATAGATATAAACACAAGGTCTCAAACCTTGTTATAGAATGCTTCAAAGATCAAAGAAAAGAAATATCATATAGAGTCAGCGAATGAAGCGGATTCATTAACAACTCAATTTACAGATCAAAAATGAAAAAAAAGAAAGCATTGCCTTCTTTCCTATATCTTGTATTTATCGTACTTTTGCCCTGGGTAGTCTCTTTCTCTTTTAACAAATGCGTTGAACTTGGGATTAAGAATTGGTGGAATACCAGGCAACCTGAAACTCTCTTAACGGATATTAAAGAGAAAAGGATTCTAGAAGGATTCATAGAATTAGAAGAGCTTTTTCTCTTGGACGAAATGATAAAAGAGAAACCGAAGACACATGTACAAAAACCTCCTATAGGAATACACAAGGAAATAATACAATTGGCCAAAATAGATAATGAGGACCATCTCCATATCATTTTGCATTTCTCAACAAATATAATCTGTTTGGCTATTCTAAGTGGTTCTTTTTTTCTGGGTAAAGAGGAACTTGTCATTTTGAATTCTTGGGCTCAGGAATTCTTCTATAACTTAAATGACTCAATAAAAGCTTTTTTTATTCTTTTAGTTACGGATTTTTTTGTTGGATTTCACTCTACCCGCGGTTGGGAACTACTAATTCGTTGGGTCTACAACGATCTTGGATGGGCTCCTAACGAGTTAATTTTCACTATTTTTGTTTGTAGTTTTCCTGTGATTCTAGACACGTGTTTGAAATTTTGGGTCTTTTTTTGTTTAAACCGTCTATCTCCTTCGCTTGTAGTCATTTATCATTCAATTAGTGAAGCATAATTGGATTTCTTAATATTAATCAAATTAGCATTTTTCTTCCTTTAGAAAGAAAGCCCTTTTCCTTTTTAGTAAAATTCTTTCTATTTCTACCTGCTCAAGGTATTCAGCATTCCAGTACAACTGTTGCAGTAGAATGACAACAGACTCGTGTATAGGGAACTAGATTAACTTAGCTACCTATCTAATTTATTGTAGAAACTCCGGGATCCGCGATTGGACATGGAAAATAGAAATACTTTTTCTTGGGTAAAGGAACAGATGATTCGATCGATTTCTGTATCGATCATGATATACGTAATAACTCGGACGTCTATTTCAAATGCATATCCCATTTTTGCGCAGCAGGGTTATGAAAACCCGCGGGAAGCAACTGGACGAATTGTATGTGCCAACTGCCATTTAGCTAATAAGCCCGTGGATATTGAAGTTCCCCAAGCTGTCCTTCCCGATACTGTATTTGAAGCAGTTCTTCGAATCCCTTATGATATGCAGCTGAAACAAGTTCTTGCTAATGGAAAAAAGGGAGGGTTGAATGTGGGTGCTGTTCTTATTTTGCCTGAGGGATTCGAATTAGCGCCGCCCGACCGTATTTCTCCTGAGTTGAAAGAAAAGATAGGAAATCTCTCTTTTCAGAGTTATCGTCCCAATAAAAAAAATATTCTTGTGATAGGCCCTGTTCCCGGTAAGAAATATAGTGAAATTGTCTTTCCCATTCTTTCCCCCGATCCCGCTACAAAAAAAGACGTTTATTTCTTAAAATATCCCATATATGTAGGGGGAAACCGAGGAAGGGGACAGATTTATCCTGATGGTAGCAAGAGTAACAATACAGTTTATAATGCTACGTCATCGGGTATAGTCAAAAAAATACTACGTAAAGAAAAGGGGGGATATGAAATATCCATAGTTGATGCGTCGGATGGGCGCCAAGTAATTGATATTATACCTCCCGGGCCAGAACTTCTTGTTTCTGAGGGGGAATCAATCAAGCTTGATCAACCGTTAACAAGCAATCCTAATGTGGGAGGCTTTGGGCAGGGGGATGCAGAAATAGTGCTTCAGGATCCATTGCGCGTCCAAGGCCTTTTGTTCTTTTTCGCATCTGTTATTTTAGCACAAGTCTTTTTGGTTCTCAAAAAGAAACAGTTTGAAAAGGTTCAATTGTACGAAATGAATTTTTAGATCCCGGGATTTATTACCATTAAGTTAAGTTGGTAAAAAGTCTGGATTTCTGGAATTCCGTATTTCTATCTCATGCAAAAGAACAGAATCCAAGGCAGAGGCGAGAACAATAAAAGGAACAAGTCCTTTTAAGAGGAATTGCAGGTCTTCGTAATCCTCTATTGGGCACAAGAAAAAGGAAAAAAAGCCTTTTTCTTGTGCCCATTTTTCTTGTATCGAAGTAAGAATCTTTTTTCTTCTTATTTGTTTTGTTTTGTCAAAGATTACTATTTATTCTTTATTCGTGTCTGTCTCTTGGATTTCCTTTGCTTAGGTTCGGTCGCGGTAGTGGACAAACAGAGGGAAAGAAAGTATGGCGGGGACAAATTTCTTGTGAGG